TAGAGATACAATAAAATATCTGTGACTAATATTTTCCCTCTCAATTCTTATCTTTTTTTAGAATTCTAATAAGTTAGAAAAGAATAAAAATCTCAAGCGAAACTCGAAACTTTGGTTCGGGCCTCAGTTAAATTAATAATAGAGTATAGAGTGAGTGGCTTAATGTGACAGTATCACACAAGATAGTTAACTGAACTACTGTACTGAGAATTTAAATGAAATGGAGTTTAAAAAAAACCATTGTATGTATTACTTACATACAATGGTTTTTTTTTATTAATATATTGATTATAATTTTTTATTACTATGCTTCGGAGTGGAAAATAAAAATAGACAAGTTGAGTGAATAAAAAAACCAAAGGAGATTCATGGCCAAGGGCAAAGATGTCCGAGTACGGGTTATTTTGGAATGTACTAGTTGTGTTCAAAACGATATTAATAAAGAATCAAAAAAAGAATCAAAAGGCATTTCCAGATATATTACTCAAAAGAATCGACATAATACACCGAGTCGATTGGAATTGAGAAAATTTTGTCCCTATTGTTACAAACATACGATTCATGGGGAGATAAAGAAATAGATCGAACCGATATCGTCTGTGTATCAACCTTCCAAAGAACATGAAAAATGGCATATTCTATATATAACATATATTTAAATAGACTAGAAAGAAATCCTATTTCTGAATTCTAAAATTATTTTTTTGATCCGATCGAAGAAATAGGATTTTCGGGATAAGGAATAAACAAAACATGGATAAATCCAAGCGATTCTTTCTGAAATCCAAGCGATCTTTTCGTAGGCGTTTGCCCCCGATCCAATCGGGGGATCGAATTGATTATAGAAATATGAGTTTAATTAGTCGATTTATTAGTGAACAAGGAAAAATATTATCTAGACGGGTGAATAGATTAACCTTAAACCAACAACGATTAATTACTGTTGCTATAAAACAAGCTCGTATTTTATCTTCGTTACCCTTTCTTAATAATGAAAAACAATTTGAAAGAAACGAGTCAACCACCAAAACTATGGGTCTTAGACCCCGAAATAAATAGCCTATTCTTCATAATAAATAGCCTATTCTTCATCTTCAATTGAGTAAAAATTCCAATCTGAAACCTAAATGTTTGAAAAATTTGATTTGTTTGATTGTCGTGTTGTAAGAAAAAAAGTAAGAAAAAAACGAATTTTGAGAAGAAAGAATAAATCTTTTTTTAGTGAATGTGTTTGCTCATTTTGACGACTTTAGAATATTTTAAGAAAAAAATGAATTTCTACTCCACCTTTCCGGAGTTCATTCTCCAGGGGGCTCCATTTTAAAAATTCCAATGGATTCTTTCCAATTTTTTTATTTTATGATCTCATTTGAAATCATATAAAAAGAATTTCTATTTGATATTGCTATTTGTGCGAGTATTTTACGATTAAGAAGCAACAGCCCTTTGTACAGATTGTGTATTAGTCTACTATAACTACAGGATGCCTTGTTTTCGCGAATTACTGCATTTATCCGAATGATCCACAAACGACGCAAATTTCTCTTTTGTTTATCTCGATCCCGATGAGACGAAACCAAAGTTCTTATTTTCTGTTGAGTAATAGTTCGAGTAAGTCGTGAATGAGCCCCGCGAAAGCTTGATGCAAATAAACGAATTTTTGTTCTACGTCTCCGGGCTATATATCCTCGTTTAATTCTGGTCATTGAAGAAATGAAACTTTGATGAATAACTAAATTGATTTCCTTTCTTTCAGTTATTCTTTTTTCTCGTTTACTAATCTATTAATAACAAAACAGACTCCCCAATGTATAAAATAAAAATTCCAATGGCTTTTGCTACTATAACCTTCCTAACCACGATTTTTTATCTATAATATTTTTTTTATAGATATAGGCATTTGACCTCAAAATAAGACATTTTATTGATATTAGGTGTCAAAAAAAACATACTTAAATAAGTAAGTAGTAAATATAAACATATAAAGAAATAGTGGGTTCCATCGTTTCTATGATTACTTCTTAAACGGCGAGGTCATCTCTATACACCGGAGCCTTTTCTTTTATTTAATGAATGCTATTGTTAACTTGTACAGTTCACATTCTTTGGCTCTACCCACGAGTTATCCAGTAATAGGTCTTTCATAACGAGACTCACATATCATATACAGTAACGGTATTTAATTATGAAGATTGGCTGAGTAGCTGGCCTTGTTAGTCCGTTCTTGTAAGAGTAGGAACATAATTTTTATGCTTTTATTTTAAATAAGATTTCCCTTGCTTAGTGGATAACCAGTTGCTACCAATGGAGAATTTTTTCTCATCTTAAATCGAAAATTGAGGTAATTAAATTTGTACCGAAGGAAACCATAAATTTGATACACAATAGAAGGATAGATCTTTTTTTTAGATAGTCGGTGGGGTTCCTCTATTCTATCCGATTCATAGGTACTCATCACCGATACTGGAAAAATAATTTCGTTTGTCCCAGCTCATGATATGAACGAGTCGCACATACACCCTAGTACATGTTCCTCGGCGCTGAGGACATCCTCGAAGAGCGGGGGATTTCGTGACATTTCTGATTGGCTGTCTTATGTTTCTAATAAGTTGTTTAATAGTTGGCATATGGAATTGTCGTATACATAATGAGCTGGTTTAGATCGATCCTAGCCGTATGATTATGAACTACTTCTCTAATTTAAACCTTGGTAAGATTCTAAATTTTTAAATTGATATTTGCGTGAAATCTCTGCTATTTTTTTATTCAAACGCTACAAGATCAACAATTCCATGAGCTTGGGCTTCTGTTGCTGACATAAAAACATCCCTTTCCATGTCTTCGGATACAACCCATAAAGGTTTGCCTGTTCTTTGTGCATAAACCCTTGTAAGAATTTCGCGCAACTTTAGTAGTTCTTCCGCTTCCAGGATAACCTCTGTTACTTGTCCTCCAAAAAAAATAGCAGCTGGTTGATGAATCATTACCCTGATGATATAACATAATAAGTGGTTACTCTATATCGCAGCGTGGTAAGTCGATGAAAAAAGATAACGAATAATAGAATTGAACAACCGTACAGGCGCGTTTGCACATCGCATACGGCTCTATAATAGAATTAACTCTTTTTTATCGAATCAATATAGAAAAAATATATATAGTCTATCAAACCCAGATTGGTAAATGATCTAATAACCACCCTTCTTTTTTGAGGAAAATACTATGGTGGCTCCGTTGCTTTATATCTTTATTTGATCTGCGATTCAGCAATCCCAAAGTTTCTTTTTTTTCGTACTCTTTCATAACATAAATAGTGTTATGCTCCTTTTGGTGTGAAAACAAAAAAATTTGTGACGATGAAACGGGCCCCGATAACTAAGATAAAATCGGAAATACCCCTTATCCCATACGACTCGTTCGATACATAATCTCATAATCTAATGTTTTAAAAAAACAATAAGAAGTTTTCTTATATCGAATTGAAAGTGCCATGCTATTATTACTTAATATTCATATTTCATATGGCGAAGGCATAGTCTTCCTTTTTTTTTTCTAATAAAAAAACTCGTTGGCGCCCAGCGTGAGGGAATGCTAGACGTTTGGTAATCGCTCCTCCAACTAAGAGAAAAGATCCCATTGAAGCGGCAAATCCCATGCATATTGTCTGTATATCTGGTCGCACAAATTGCATAGTATCATAAATGGCTATTCCGGGTATTACCCATCCGCCAGGAGAATTTATAAAAAAATAAAGATCTTTTTCATTCTCATGACTGAGATATAACATAAGAGCGATAAGTTGATTCGAGATCGTGCTATCAACCCCTTGACCTAAAAAAAGTACTCTTTCTCGATAAAGTCGGTTGATTAGGACAAAATTGTATCCTTTAGGAACCGTATATGTACCTTTTGATGCATACGGTTCAACAAAAATCGTGAAAAAAAAAAAAGAATCAATGTGTAGATTCTAGCCCTTTTTCTTTGCGGGTTCTTTCTAAGTTTTTTCTTTTCTAACGAAAGGGCTTTTTCATTTTTTCAAGAAAGATGAGTTTTGCCCTATTTACTTACTAATCATTACTAAAAAAATTAACTAAATTTATCAAATTAACTTCTCATTGATGTATTGTTTCATCGAGATCCAAATCACGATGTAATTTGCTTGTTCTTGCATGGGCTTCTTTGATTCTTTTTTTTTTTTTTTAGGTTTCTGCCCCACTCCGAGTAAAGATCTGCCCGATTTTGATTTGCACATATAGGACAAATACCTCCAATACTGCGTCTTTTTGCTATTACTTTTTTTCTTTGTTCAAGTCATTTCATGTCTTCCGCCAAATATTAGAAGTATTCATCATATTATTCGATTTATTATGATTAGCTGTTTGAGATCACTCTTATTTATAAATATAATATGATACAAGCAATAATCATAGATATATTACTAATCGGCTTTTTTCTAAACGGAGCCTGGCTACTTCATTTTATTGGTTCCAACAAGTTAACCATAAATTTTTCTAAATGATAATACTAATCGGAATACCCTCAAAAAGAGATCTGATTGCACTTCATTGCACTTCACGTTCCAAATTATTGATAATTCAATCAACTTTCTGGGACGAAAGAGGGGATATCTCGATCGGGGGAGAAATGGGGAAATCCCATATACCCAATATATCTGACAAGCCTCACTATATGTCAATCCAAGACTTACGACGATAACCAGGAGTTCGAAAGGGTACTTTTGGAACACCAATAGGCATGAAATGAAATAAAAAAAAAGAATTACGTACTATATCTCACTTTGATGTGGAAGCGTAACAATGGTTTTATTGTCTTAATACTATTGCTTTTATCATTTTTTATCTAAATTCATAAATTAAAGTAAGATGGAAGAAAGGAAAATTCCTATGAATAGTTCCTTTGAATGATAAATAAATATCTATGAATTTTCTTTTCTCATTCATATAAAATAGGATTAACCCCCATTGCGTATTGGTACTTATCGGGTATAGAATAGATCTGCTTCTCTTTGTTCCTACGAACATAATTTTTCCATTATTACTAAAATAATTACTAAAAGAATAGAACAAAACAAATAGTAATCCTTTAATACGAGATACTCTACTGAAAGGGAGAGGTCCATACTATAGTTTTTCCAGTGCAATAAAGTTACATAGTGTCTATTTTTAGTTAATAAAGGGGTATTTCCATGGGTTTGCCTTGGTATCGTGTTCATACCGTTGTATTGAATGATCCAGGTCGTTTGCTATCTGTCCATATAATGCATACAGCTTTGGTTGCTGGTTGGGCTGGTTCGATGGCTCTATATGAATTAGCAGTTTTTGATCCCTCTGACCCTATTCTCGATCCAATGTGGAGACAGGGTATGTTCGTTATACCCTTCATGACTCGTTTAGGAATAACCAATTCATGGGGTGGTTGGAGTATTACAGGAGGGACTATAACGAATCCGGGTATTTGGAGTTACGAAGGTGTGGCTGGGGCACATATTGTGTTTTCTGGTTTGTGCTTCTTGGCAGCTATCTGGCATTGGGTGTATTGGGATCTAGAAATTTTTTGTGATGAACGTACAGGCAAACCCTCTTTGGATTTGCCGAAGATTTTTGGAATTCATTTATTTCTCTCTGGGGTGGCTTGCTTTGGTTTTGGCGCATTTCATGTAACAGGATTGTATGGTCCTGGAGTATGGGTATCCGATCCTTATGGACTAACTGGAAAGCTGCAACCTGTAAATCCGGCGTGGGGTGTAGAGGGTTTTGATCCTTTCGTTCCGGGAGGAATCGCCTCTCATCATATTGCCGCAGGGACATTAGGCATATTAGCGGGTCTATTCCATCTTAGCGTCCGTCCGCCCCAACGTCTATACAAAGGATTACGTATGGGTAATATTGAAACCGTCCTTTCCAGTAGTATCGCTGCTGTCTTTTTTGCAGCTTTTGTTGTTGCTGGAACTATGTGGTATGGTTCAGCAACTACTCCCATCGAATTATTTGGTCCCACTCGTTATCAATGGGATCAAGGATACTTTCAGCAAGAAATATATAGAAGAGTTAGTGCTGGGCTAGCCGAAAATCAAAGTTTATCCGAAGCTTGGTCTAAAATTCCTGAAAAATTAGCCTTTTATGATTACATCGGCAATAATCCAGCAAAAGGGGGATTATTCAGAGCGGGCTCGATGGACAACGGGGACGGAATAGCTGTTGGTTGGTTAGGACATCCTATCTTTAGAGATAAGGAAGGGCGTGAACTTTTTGTACGTCGTATGCCTACCTTTTTTGAAACATTTCCGGTTGTTTTGGTAGACGGAGACGGAATTGTTAGAGCTGATGTTCCTTTTCGAAGGGCGGAATCGAAGTATAGTGTCGAACAAGTAGGTGTAACTGTTGAGTTCTATGGTGGAGAACTCAATGGAGTCATTTATAGTGATCCTCCTACTGTGAAAAAATATGCTAGACGTGCTCAATTGGGTGAAATTTTTGAATTGGATCGTGCTACTTTGAAATCCGATGGTGTTTTTCGTAGCAGTCCGAGGGGTTGGTTTACTTTTGGACATGCTTCGTTTGCTCTACTCTTCTTTTTCGGGCACATTTGGCATGGCGCTAGAACTTTGTTCAGAGATGTTTTTGCTGGTATTGATCCAGATTTAGATGCTCAAGTTGAGTTTGGAGCATTCCAAAAACTTGGAGATCCGACTACAAGAAGACAAGCAGTCTGACACAACATTGTTATATTACTTTTTGCCTTTTTTTGTGATTTGACATAAGGTAATGGAGAAATCTTGATTTGAATCGCCACTTTTTCTTTGAATCTTACTCTTTTCTTTCTTTATCTGGCAGAAGATTCAAAATCAAATAAACAGGTATGGAAGCTATAATTAATTGTAAACCACGATTGAATCTATATATGGAAGCATTGGTTTATACATTCCTCTTAGTCTCGACTCTAGGAATAATTTTTTTCGCTATCTTTTTTCGAGAACCCCCTAAAGTTCCAACTAAAAGGGTGAAATGACTTTTTTTTATCTCAATTGAAGTAATGAGCCTCCCATGCAATATTGGGAGGCTCATTACTTCAACTAGTCCCCGTGTTCCTCGAACGGATCTCTGAGTTGTTGAGAGGGTTGCCCAAAAGCAGTATATAAGGCATACCCAGTAAAACTTACAAGTAAACCAGAAATAAAGATGGCGACTAGGGTTGCTGTTTCCATTATCATATAATTTCAAGACCACAATGGATCTATGATAAGATCATTTATTTACAATAGAATGGTATACAAAGTCAACAGATCTCAATCAATACAAAACAGGATTTATGGCTACACAAACCATTGAGGGTAGTTCTAGATCTGGTCCAAGACGAACTTTTGTAGGGGATTTATTGAAACCATTGAATTCAGAATATGGTAAAGTAGCTCCTGGATGGGGAACTACTCCTTTGATGGGGGTCGCAATGGCTCTATTTTCGATATTCCTATCTATTATTTTGGAGATTTATAATTCGTCTGTTTTATTGGACGGAATTTCAATGAATTAGACTTACAAGAACCACTAAGTTTTAGCTTTCCAATAGAGGTGAAGCCTTTAATTTAGATCTCAGCTTTTTAGTCCGTTCTATTTGGCATTTAACTTTTGGTAGTTTGACCGCGTAATTTCTTTGTTTCTGTATTTCCGGAATATGAGTGTGTGACTTGTTATAATTGATCCTATTGATAGTACAGAGAACGGGTCTGTCATCTGGATAGAGATGGTTTTTATTTCGTCAGATATTTATTCTAGTATTTGGAGCGCGAAATATATGAAATTATGAAGTATTATAACTATGATTCATACTTAATATTCAGACCTTGTGGCCGGACTCCAATTTTAAACTTCCGTTTATGCTTATTTTGATCAAAGGACAAAAGTTTCTTTGGGTTTTTAGCTATTATTGTTATTCTTTGATAATAAGTGATAATACAAGGGTTCTTACTCAGAGAATCTGTGGATTTAGTTTGGAGGTTTTATTGAATCATCGTGGTTCTAGTATGGATCTGAGGTTTTAATTGATTCATAGGGTCTTAACAAGAGAATTCCTATTAATCAATAATAAAGAAAACAACAGTAAAGCTGCATTATACACAAAATAACAAATCAACGAAAATAGGTAAATAGAAGATTCAAGAGGCCTGTATGTAAGGATTAACATGGAGCCGACTTGATATTTTGGCATTATAACGACAAAGAAGAGTTTTCGGATTTTTATTTATTTATTATTTCATATCTTCATAGAAGATTTAATTAATTTATTAATTTATAGTATTAATAAATTTAAAATTTTGATTATACATATCCGTTTCAACCAGTATTTGAGTGTTTCTGTTTGAGCTGTACGAGATGAAATTCTCATATACGGTTCTCAGGGGGGGAGTCCCCTAGGTTTCCCTATCTCAATAAAGTCTATGATTGGTTCGAAGAACGTCTTGAGATTCAAGCGATTGCAGATGATATAACTAGTAAATACGTTCCTCCTCATGTCAACATATTTTATTGTCTAGGAGGAATTACACTTACTTGTTTTTTAGTACAAGTGGCTACGGGGTTTGCTATGACTTTTTACTATCGTCCGACTGTTACTGAGGCTTTTGCTTCTGTTCAATACATAATGACTGAAGCTAACTTTGGTTGGTTAATCCGATCAGTTCATCGATGGTCGGCAAGTATGATGGTCCTAATGATGATCCTGCATGTATTTCGTGTGTATCTCACAGGTGGTTTTAAAAAACCTCGTGAATTGACTTGGGTTACGGGCGTAATTCTAGGTGTATTGACCGCATCTTTTGGCGTAACAGGTTATTCCTTACCTCGGGACCAAATTGGTTATTGGGCCGTCAAAATTGTAACAGGCGTGCCGGAAGCTATTCCTGTAATAGGATCGCCTTTGGTAGAGTTATTACGTGGAAGTACTAGTGTGGGACAATCTACTTTGACTCGTTTTTATAGTTTCCATACTTTTGTATTACCTCTTCTTACTGCCGTATTTTTGTTAATGCACTTCCTAATGATACGTAAGCAAGGTATTTCTGGTCCCTTATAGAAAATAGAAAATAAAGATCATAAATATTTGTAATAAATCATTGCGCTTGGGGGAGAAAAAATAGTATTTCATTGCTACAAATATGGTTTATTGAAAAAATAAAAATAAGACATATATTTGGATATTTCCCTTCAACTCCACAAAATTGTATTATTTATTTGGCATGAATAGTTGAAGTGAATTCTCCTAAGAGAAAGTGAAAGGGATTATGGGAGTGTGTGACTTGAATCATTAATTGAGCCGTGTAGATATATGCCTTTATCTGCCACATTGGAATTTACAATCAAATGTGTCTTTGTTCCAACTATCCTATAAGTCCCATACAGAACAGAGGATAGGTTGGTTCGCTTGAAGAGAATCTTTTCTATGATCATACCCGATCATGTCCTGCATGAACAGGCTCCGTAAGATCCAATAGAACAATAGAATAAGTTAGAACAATAGAATAAGTGATGTGGAATAATTCAATCCTCCCTTTTTTAATTATTTAACTTATTTTTAATTATTTAACTTAATAGTATGGAAATGCATTCATTTCCTTTGCATTGACCCAATTTAGGATACTAGCGGAGTGAAACAAGGGATCTAAAGAATGACAGAGGCTAGACTCTAGTAGTAACAAGTAAACCCTTTGTATGTAAAAAGTTCGATATTTTTTTTGGAGATAAAGGCCAGTCGCAAGGTCTGAGCCGGCCCAGAAAGCGCTTGATTATGATCAATTTTGTAAGCCTACTTGGGTATGGAGCATTCGCCTGTAAGAAGTTAATTTCTTGCAATGAGTAGTTGGAACTGTGGAAAAAGCAATCCATTTAATTTTTTCTTACTTTCTTACATAGAACCATTCATGTATATGTGGATAACATAGATATTTTTTTTATGTATCCGCCTGTTTCGTTTGATTCTTGCTCGA